ATATTAGAATAATAGAATATATAATTAGAATAATAGAATATATAAATATAATAATAAATATAATAATTAATAATAAATATAATAATAAAGAATATATATAAAAGTATAAAAGATAATTAGATAAATATCAATTAATTATCTAAATATATATCAATTATAAATATAAATATAAGATATATATAAAATATAAATATAAAATATAAAAAATTTAAGATATATATATATAATTATATATAAGATATATATATATAAGATATATATAAAATATAAAAAATTTATATATATTCTGTATATTCTGAATAAGAATACAAAAATTACAATATAATATTAAATATTAAAAAAAATCAATATTCAAAAATAAGAATAAAAAAGATGAATATGAATAAGTAATTATGAATAAGTAATATATAATATATATATAATATTATATGTAAATTTCATGTAAAAAAAGTAATTATTTGAATTAATCAAATTATTGAAATTCTAAAAAATATAGAGCGGGTAGCAAAATAGAGAGCGGGTAGCGGGAATCGAACCCGCATCGTTAGCTTGGAAGGCTAAGGGTTATAGTCGACGTTGATTTATGATTTTGAACGCCTCTAATGCAAAACCGAACATGAAACTTTGGTTTCATTCGGCTCCTTTATGGAATATGTGTAAATTATAAGATATAAGACATAAACGAAAACGAATAAAAATAAAGAAATTAAACTCATAATATCTATGTAAGCTTTTCTTTATTAATGCATTCAATACGAGTTGCTTTATAGATGATCCTTCTAGAAAATTAGAGTGATAAAAATTTTTCTAGTTACTTCGTTCTTTATTTCTATTTTATAGAATCCTTAGGAAAAGCTTTTTGTTTCCATCTCCACCGAGCTAAAACAAGCTGTTGATGTCTCTAGTAAACCAAAGTCATCGTTTAATAGCTATTTTGCTTAAATTTTTTCTATCGAAATCAAAAATTTAAGATTTAGTTACAATTAGAACTATATTTTTATATCTTTATCCATGGATTCTTTACTTATACTCATTCAATTGGAAGTATTGATCAAATTATGTTTTGTAATTTTATATTTATAAATTAAGAATCCTATTTCTTTTTTAATTTTTGAAAATTTATATTTATATATATTTTACCTTTGGATACAAATCACGATAATGTATATATTTCTCTGAATATTTCATTGAGAAGTAAAGGATTATATCTTTATTAAGAAATAAAGTTTTTCATCGAAATATCAATAAAACTGACGTACCCCTTAACTATTAAGGGACTAAATAGAACGAATCACACTTTTACCACTAAACTATACCCGCTACAAGACGATTATTATATATAAATGGACCTTTTGTCGAACAAGATAATTGGACGTGATTAACATACGATCAAAAAATCATCATTCAAATTAGAGCGTTTTATGTCTTTTGTTAGGGGAACTACTGAGATTAAGATTTCTAAAGTAAGATAAGATTACTTGAAATAGAAATAAAAATAATTCAAACAAAAGAATTCAAAAATGAAATATGAAATATAAGAAATATAATATAAAAAAAATATAAATAAAAATAGCAATCCAATATTCGAAAGATTCTAAATCTAATTCTAAATCTAAGAAATAGAAAAAGATAATAGAATATAATTGAAATATATTCAATATTCAATTCTATATATTAAATTCTATTAAAATTCAATCTTCAATTATATTAATTATATTAATATATTCAATATTAAATATATTCAATATTAAATGAAATATATTCAATATTAAATAAATTCAATACAATATTCAATATTAAATGAAATATATTCAATATTAAATAAATTCAATACAATAAATATATTAAAAAATAATAAAAAAAAAAGAATTAAAAAAAAAATTTTTTTCTTTTTATTTCCATGGCCTGGCCTAGTCAGTATCTAGCTAGGCCGTTTTTTGTTCCAATGAATAGTAGATAAAATAATTTCTTTTATTTGTTGAAATTTTATTTTATTTTTTTTTTATTTAATTAATTTCAAAATTTATTATTATTATGAATTCTTTGATTAATAATAATTTTTTTTTTTATTAATAATAATTTTATTAATAAGAATTCATATTTTCTTATTAAAAATTAAGAATTTCTATTATTCATAATGAAATTCTTAATTAATAAATCATATATAATATGAAAGAATAATATATATTCAATATGAAATATATATATTCAATTAATATATATTCAATCAATGTAAATAAGTGTAAATAAGAATTAAATAATTATATTAATATAAAATAAATAATAAATTATATTAATATAAAATAAATAATAAATAAATAAATAATTATAAATAAGAATTAAATAATTAAATATATAATTAATATCTAATTTATAAGAATTTATAATAAGAATATATTTAGAATAAGAAAATATAGAATAAGAAATATAATAATAATAATATAAAGATTAATAAATAATATAAAGATTAATATAATATAAATATAAATAATAATTAATTAAATATAAAATTAATATAATAATATAAAAATATAATTATAATAATATATAAAAATATAATTATAATAATATAAATAATAATTAATATAATATAATAATAATTAATATAATATAAATTAATATAATATTAAATATATAAAGAAATTCTTCTAAAGAAATTATAAGAAGAATATAATATAAATTGATTATAAATAAATAAGATATTTCAATATTAATTATAAATAAATAAGATATTTCAATATTAATTATAAATAAATAAGATATTTCAATATTAATTATAAATAAATAAGATATTTCAATATTAATTATAAATAAATAAGAAAATAAGAAATCTAAATAAGAAAAGAAAGAATCTAATAACTAATAATAAGAATCTTAATATATAATAAGAATCTTAATATATAATTAAAATCTAAATATAATATAATAATAATAATATAATTAATTCATATATAATTAATTCATATTAATATAATTAATTCATATATAATTAATATACATATATAATTAATATATATAATATATAAATTTAATACGTATAAATGAATATAATAATATTGAATATATATAATATATAAATCAAATATGTATAATATGTAATAATAGAATTCTAAAAAAGAATTAGAATTATAAAAAGCATATTTCAATAATATATAATTCTATTAAGAATTATATAATTCTAATAATAAATTAATATTCATATAATGATAAATAATACAAATAAGAAATTAGAAAGAATAAATATGAAAAATATTAAAAAAAAATATTAAAATATAAATAATCAATAGTAATAAAGAATAAAGTAATAAAAATAATAATAAAAAAAATCAAAAACAACAAAAAAACAACAAATAGTAATCAAAATCTAATAGATAAAAAAGAATACTTTCTTCAAGCTTAAAGTATTACGTTTTGTGTAATGTAAAAAAGTCATTATATTGTTTATTGAAATTGGATTGGGAGAGATGGCTGAGTGGACTAAAGCGTCGGATTGCTAATCCGTTGTACGAGTTATTTGTACCGAGGGTTCGAATCCCTCTCTTTCCCTTTACAATTGACGTCGATTCTTTTTTATTTTCTTTATCTTTCTTTGTTATTTTATTTATCTTCTTAATTTATCATCTTAATATTCATTATTTATCATCTTAATATTCATTTATCAAAAGAAGAATAACATTGAAAAATACAGAAAACAAAAAAAAACATCTTTTTTGATTTTCATTTTATTCTTCCCGTCCAGGGTTACGTCCTGGATCATTAGATAGGAACCCGAAGATGAAGAGAGAAACGAAGAATATAACTACCGTGTAAACAAAGAGTTTTAGAGTAAGCATTCAAAAATCTCCAATGTCTTTTTTTAGAAAAAATAAAATAGATTCTCTAGTTTTATACCACATATCCTATTTTGACACCAAGAAATGAATTGTTTTATGAAAAAAAAATTCATTTTTGAAAATTTGTTTTTAATTAAGAGTCGAGTATTTTTCTTACTAAAAATTTTCTACCCACAAATTCTATATTGTGGGTAACTCATATTGTGGTTCACTCTAATTTTTTCTTTAAATGGAATAAGAATAGATGTAAAAAGGGTAAGAATTCATAAATGACCAGATTGATCCAATTTCTATTTATTTATATTTATATTATTTATATTTATAAAATAATCGAAATGTTTGAACCGAAGGGTTCATAGTTTATGTTGTAATACTTATCTGACCTTAGAATATAAATTCTATTTATTCTTTTTCTAAAAGAATCTCTTTTTCTAAAAGGATCATGAATTTTTATAGGATAGTATTAAAGATCTCATCGAAAACTTACAGCAGCTTGCCAAACAAAGGCTAAGAGAAAAAAAAGCACAGGTATTACTGGCATAAAATCGATGATTGGACTCAAAAAAGCGTAAGCCTCGGGTAATTTTGCGAATAAAAAACTACTTGAATAAAGGGCAGAATTTAGACAGATACAGATCAAACTAAATATATTAAGCATAACAAACATTTTAAGATAATTTTATTTTTTTTTTTTTTTTTTTTTTTATTTATAATTTATATTTATTTATTTTATATTTATTTATTTTTATATTTTATATTTATTTATTTTTATATTTATTTATTTAGTTTTTTTATTTTTAGTTTTTTTATTTGAATTTTTATTTAGATATTATATATTTATATTTCTATATCTCTATTCTATTTATTCTTATTTATTCTATTTATTCTATTTAGATTGAATATTTATATTTAATTTCTATTTAAATATATTGAATTCCAATTCCATTATATCCAATAATGTAATTCTATTTCATTAAAAATAGGAAATTCTATTTTTCTATTTAATGAATTATATTTCATAAATATTAGATAATAAATATTAGAATTTCTATTCTTAATATTAGAATTTCTATTCTTAATTATATAAAATATGAATAAAAAAGAAATAAAATGAAATAAATATTAGAATATAAATATTCTAAATATAAATATTCTAATTAGAATAAGATTATTAAATAAGATTCTTAATCAAATTTTCAATTATTCAATAATAATTACTAAATACTAAAAAAAATGAAAAATTAAAATATTATACATATTCAAGAATATTCAATTCTTTTGAATTATGAAAGATTTTCAATATCCTTTTTATTTAATATATCTTTATTTTAATATATCTTTCTTAGATTTTATATCTATTTTGAATCTTATTCAATATTTTTATTTTGAAATACTATGAAATATTTTTTAAATATATTGAATTCAATATTTTGAATAATATTCAATATGAAAATTAAATATAAAATATTGAAAATATTGAAATCAGAATATTGAAATATTCTTCAATCTCAAATTCTTCAATTGAAATATTCAATTATTCAATATTCCAAAATATTAAATTGAAATAAATTTCATATTCATAAAATAAATAAATAAAAATATAAAATATAAATAAATAAGAAATATTCCATATTTTGAAATAAATTTATTCAATATTGAATATGAAATGGAAATTTCAATATTCAATGAAATTTATATTCAATTAAATTATTCAAATTATTAATAAATTATTCAATATTCAATAAAATTTAAACAATAACAATCTAATACTAATATAAGATTATATTATCTAAATTTCATTATACTAATGATTAATTAGAAAATATAATTATATAAAGATTATTATATAATAATCTTTTATATTCTATTAAGAATTAGATTAATAATTAAGAATTTATTATATTCATTTTATTATATTAATAAGTCTAATTGAATAATAATTATATTATATTTCTTATTTATTATTATAATTATAATTGTTATTTTATATTTTCTTATTTTAATTCTTATATTTGAATTATTATAATTATTCTATTTTAGATTAGATTCATAATTATATAAGAATTTAGTAATAATTTAGATTAGATTAATAATTATATAATAATCTATAATATTATATTCAATTCAATTACTAAATTACTATAATTACTATACTAGAAGACTCTAATTGCTATATTAGTAATATAAATTACTATATTTACTATATTAAGAATAATTCATAATAAGAATTCATAATATCTTTTACTATATTAAGAATATATATTCAATATGAATTATACTTATTATTAATTACTTATTAATTTATTAATTTTATTAATTACTTATTAATTTAAAATGGAATCTATAATAATTCAATCAATGAATAGAATCCATAATATTCTATTTAATTAATAATATTCTATTCTATTGAAATCTTTATTCAATACAATATTTCAATCTAAATAGATATATATATTCAATCTAAATATATATTATAAATTGATAAATATGAATCTGAATATTAATAAATTCATTAGAATATCATTCTAATAATTCAATGAAAGAATTAGATAAATTAGAAGAATTATAATCTAATTAAATAAATTAGAATATTCAATTATAATAGAATTAGAAAAGATAATTTGAATATTAATAGAATTCTCAATTATAGGAATATAGAATTATAATAATAATAATAAAAATATATCAATTAGAATACTATATCATTATAAAATAAAAGAATATCTAATTCTAATGAATATATAATTCATCTATTTTAATATAAAATTATAAATTATAAATCATAATTCTAATAATGAGAATATATAAATCTCATTGAAATATATATATATAAATCTCATTGAAATATATATAAATATAATTTCAATATATAAGATATATAAGAAGAAGATAATATATATTATGAATTTGAAGAATATATATTTCTAATATTATATATTTTTATATATTTATTGTTATATATTCAATTAGATATTAGAATAAATATTCTAATAAAATATTAGATTAGATATTCTAATATCTCATAATCATAATATTTATATATTCTATTTATATATTAGTATATATATATATTAGTATATAGATTATTATATTCTTAGTTATTAGATATAGATTCTTATATTATTAGTTATTAGATTTTCTATTTTTATATTAAATAATTTTTATATTAAATATATTAATATTATTATTTATATTATATATTATAATATATTATAATCTTATTATATATATTATAATTTTTATATTAAATTTATATTAAATAATTTTTATATTAAATATATTAATATTATTAGTATATTTATATTATAATTATTAGTATATTTATATTATAATCTTATTATTATTATCTTATTATTATTATAATATAAGATAATATAATATAAGAAATATAAGAAAGATTAAGATAATATAAAGATAATATAAAGATAATATAAAAGATATAATAAGAGACTATATAAGAAGATAATAAGAATTCATAATTCATAATAATAACTATTATAAATATATAATATATAATAAATAAATATATAATATATAATAAATAATATAAATATGTAACTTTCATTAAGACAATAAATAAGAAATACAAATCTTAATTGAATGAAATTATATGTAATGATAAAGAAATTCAATTTTAAGTTTCATTTGATATCTGTACATGTACAAATCTCATGGAATAAATGATATTTGTACTAGAATTGACTTAAACCAATAAAAATAATAGTCTTGACTAGTGTCGAATATAAAGATAAATGGGGCGTAGCCAAGTGGTAAGGCAACGGGTTTTGGTCCCGCTATTCGGAGGTTCGAATCCTTCCGTCCCAGAGTATACTAATATAATAATATATAATATATAATTTTTTTTTATTTTTATTATAGAATTATAGAACAATTATAATAAGAATAAGATTTTTTCATAAGAATCTTCTTATCTTATATTCGTATCTTATATAAATATTCTATTTATAGATTCTATTTATAATTCTATTTATAGATTCTATTTATAATTCTATTTATAGATTCTATTTATAGAAGATAATATATTCTAAAATAGATAATATAAAATCGAAAGTTATAGTATATGAAAATTATAGTATATCTAATATAAATATGAATAATATCAATATGAATTATATAATCTAAAAATCTATATAAATTATACTAAATATTTTAATTAGACTAATTCTAATATATATTATTCTATTATATATTATAGATTATATATATCTAAACATATACATAGATTAGATATATCTAAATTACTATATTATATATAGATTAGATATATCTAAATTACTATATTATATATACTATATAATAAAATTATTATCTAATTATAAAATAAATAAAATATAAAAGAAATCTAAATATTTAATAAAATAATAAATAATAAAAAATAGAATAAAATTGAATAAAAGAAATATTCTATATTCTATTTTATAAAATAAAGATTAATATAAATATTAATATTCTATTTATATTATATAAATATAAAAGAAAGATTTGATATTATAATATATCAATCTTTCTTTCATAATGAATATATATATCAAATTAATAATATATATATTAATATTTTAATATTAATCTAATTAATATAAAATTAATATATTAAGAAATATATAAATATAAAATAGATTAATAAATATAAATATAAAATAGATTAATAAATCTAAAAGAAATATAAATAAAAATGCAAAATATAAAATAAAAAAAATTTATTGAATTCATACAATAAAATTCTTTTTATTGAATTCTTACTGAAACTGATTGAGAAACTACTTTTTTTTAGCATATAGAATAGAAGAAAAACATATGTATAACTATGTATCAAATGAACCAATGACTATTCATGATTTCCTAATGGAATCAATTACATACTGGTTAAAAAGAAAGGAATGTTATGGTAAAACTTCGTTTGAAACGATGTGGTAGAAAGCAACGTGTGACTTGAAGGACATGATCCGTTGTGGATTTTTACATCCACCATTTATTATTATTTATTATATATTATATATTATTTTCTTATATATTCTAGTATATATAAGATATAAGATTTCTAATCTTTTCTTTTATATTCTTATATATTTTAGAATCTATTTGAATTTTTTAATCTAAAATATATTATTATAGATTTTATATTGTATATTTTCTATTTTTATATTGTATATATTATATTTATATTGTATATATTATATTGTATATATTGAGAATATTTATCTATTTTATATATTTCTAATATTCTATTTTAGATATTCTAAATTTCTAATATTTAGATATTTCATTATTTATATATTTCATTGAATATTTTTATTTCATTTAACTTTCATATTTCTTATTTTATTTATATTTAATATTCAGTATTTTTTTTTTATTCATTTCTATTTAAAATTTATATAATTTTGTATATGAATTTTATTGTATATATAATATAGTAATTCAATTATAAATATAATATAGTAAATAAGAAAAAATATAGTAACTTTCTTAAACTTATTCATTCGAATTATATATTCTTTATTCTTTATGAATTCATGAATTATATATTCATTATATTGAATTTGATTTTATATATTCTAATATTAGAAATAAATATATATAAATTCTAAAAAAAGAGATTCTATATAAAAAAGAAAAAGATTAATATTATTATATATTTCTTATTATATATTATACTAATTTTTAATAATATAATATTAGAATATTATAATATGATATATATATAATATGATAATATGATAATATGATAGTAAATATAATATGATAATATGATAATATGATAGTAAATATAATATGATAATATGATAATATGATAGTAAATATAATATGATAATATGATAGTAATTCTAATTAGGGTCTTCTTGGCTCGACATCTTTTGTTCTATTTCACGAAAATCCGTCTTTCTTTTTTATTTTTAGGAGAGGGGGTAATGTAAATAGTAACGTGATGGAGCTCGAGTATAAAGTATTTATTCATTTCTCAGGAAGAAAAATCTAGGGTTAGTGTTAATCAATAAGTTTAAAAAACTTCATAAGTCTAATTTCAAATGAAAAAAAAAGTAAATTTTTTATAATTGGTCAAACTCTTTTGAGAAAAAGAGTATTACGTGAGAATAAACTATTCGTATGATTCTTTGATATTAAATAATTCGCAAAAAAGGCATGTTGCTGCCATTTTGAAAGGATTAATGATCATTGAAGTCATGCCTAAACCTAATGATTCAAGTAAAAAATAAAGGATCCTGGAACAAGGAAATACTCTTTTCAATTGTCTTAAAACCTAAATAAAAATTAAGAATAAAAATCTATTTTCAAGAAGACAAACAAAAAAGGAGATTAAGGGGTTAGAGACCGCTCAATAAGTAAATAAGTGAAATGCCTAAGTGTCTTTTTTTGAGCTCTTTAAGAGTGATACAACTTGAGTTATGAGAGTACGAATTCTTTTTTTTTTTGGGAAAGAAGAAAATATTGAATCCATAGTCTAATTTATTTGATGATTTTATGTACTTCTTTTATATTAGAATTTAGAATTCTATATCTATATATATAGATATAGAACTTCACATAATTTTTTTCTCGAGCCGTACGAGGAGAAAACTTCTTATACGTTTCTAGGGGGGGTTCATCTATATCTATCCCAATGAGCTGTTTATCGAATTGTTGCAATTGATGTTCGATCTCGAAGAGAAGGAAGAGATATTCGTAAAGTGGGCTTTTATGATCCGATAAAGAATCAAACCTATTTAAATGTTCCCGCGATTATATATTTCCTTGAAAGGGGTGCTCAACCTACAGGAACTGTTTATGATATTTCAAAGAGGGCAGGAGTTTTTACAGAACTTTGCTTTAATCCAAGGAAATTCAATTAATAAAAAAAAAAATAACAAAAAAAAGGGGGGTGTGGATTACTTTTATATAACTTTGTATAATTTTTTCTTTATTTTACTATCCCCCCTCTCCTATTCTTCTAAGAATGTTGTGTTCTATAATGACAACAATATATTGGATTTCTCTATAATTTTTTAGATAATCAAAAATGAATAAATTAGATTTTGTTTAGGGGATTTCGTTTGAACTCTTTTCACTCTATTATCTATTCATTTTATTTATAAATTATAAATTTTCACTCTGATTTTAAACTCTTATTTCAATTAGAATTTCATTCTAATACTTCTTCTGAATTTCATTAATTATTGAATATTGAATAGGTTAATAGGGAATCAGTTTTCTTTTTTTTTTTTTTTTTAATGAGTCCTAACTAGAACTATTAGTAATTATCCATTCTATTTTTCTTGAAAACTTTGAAAACTGAGATTATATACTTATATATTTAATATATTTAACCATTATCTAATTATATCATTATCATACTAATTAGATTCTAATAATTAGATTCTTATTTATTATCTTTCTTATTAGTACAATTCTTATTATATTATATTAATATATTATATTCAATATTCAATTCAATATTGATTATATTCAATATTTATATATTATATTCAATATTCGTTAATATTCCTTAAGATTATATTAATCTTATAATATGAAATTCTAATTAGAATAAGAAATAAGAAAAAGAAAAAATAATAAAAATATATAATATTACTATATTACAATATAATTAGACTATATAATTAGAATACTATATATATATAATAGTAATAGAATAACTATATATATGATATAATTCTTATATAATATGAATATGATCATATTATTAATAAAAAAATTATAAATTCTTCTTTGTAAATTCTTCAATTCTTATTTAGTAATTCATTTATTCTTTAGAATTCATTTATTAATTCATTTTAGTAATTAATTTCATATAATTCATTGTATAATGAATTAAGATAATTGAATAGTATAAGAATATTAATAATAGAATTTCATAATATAAATAATATAAATATAATTTCTAATTCAAATTTCATATTCATATAAATGATTATATTCATATAAATTATCAGAATTAGAATTCGAATTCTTAATTTATTAATGAATATAATGAGTATAATTTGAGAATTCATATAATTTTATTTATTAATATAAATCTTCTATTATTATATTTATATTATTTATTATTATTTATTATTATTTATTTAATATTAGATTAGTATCTATATATTCTTTTTATTAGTATATATTCTTATTAGTATATCTTATTAGTATATTATTAGTCTTAAACTATAATACCTTGTTTTGACTGTATCGCACTATGTATAATCGTATAACATAATAAATCCCCTCATACTTTGACTTTATACTTTTGCTTTTGGTTTAATTTTAAATGAAATTGAAAATGAAATGGAGGAAATTCAAGGAAATTTAGAACTACATAGATCTCGGCAATACGGCTTCCTATACCCACTTATCTTTCGGGAGCATATTTATGCACTTACTCATGATCATGGTTTAAATAAATCGATTTTTTTTGAAAATATAGGTTATGAGAATAAATATAGTTTCTTAATTGTGAAACGTTTAATTACTCGAATGTATCAACAGAATCATTTGATTCTTTATACTAATGATTCTAATCAAAATCATTTGTTTGGGCACAAAAAAAATTTGTATTCTCAACTGATATCAGAGGGATTTGCAATCGTTGTGGAAATTCCATTTTACTTACGATTCTTATATGAATATGAAGATAAAAAATATGAA